CAAGGCTTTGTGCAAATCTTTGACCTGGATTTTAACCAGGTAAATCCTGACCAAAATTTCCCTGGTAAGGATTCCCCTGATTACGTCAGGGAAATCCGTCGATTACTAGCTAACTTAAAGTTTAAGTTAATTAATTAAGTGAAAAGGCATTTTAACTTGTTTCTCTGAAGCCATACAAAAAGTCTATAAAGAAGAAAAGGACGAAAGGGATTTATGGAGGCTGTGCTGCCTGCTATTTCTCCTAGGGGCTGGGCTATTTTAGCAATAATCATACTTTTCCTTAGAAAAGTCGATATAACTAGGAAGACCCTTGACCCCAACTGGACATGGGGGTTTGAGAGATCCCTGAGAAGGGGGAATTAGCCTCCTTCTCGAATGTCTTTTCTTGACAAAGAGCAACATTGATACACATAATGTATATGTGGCGGGTATAGTTTAGTGGTAAAAGTGTGATTCGTTCTATTAATAACTGAATATAAAATGATATACTTAAGGCGTCCTTAAGTTTTTTTATATTCCGATTAAAACTTTAATTCTTATAAAAGGTTTAATCCTTTTCCTCTCAATAGCATATTGAGGAAGAATATACATTCTCGCGATTTGTATCCAAAGACTAATTGAAATTGCATCCAAAATACAAATTGGATTATGAATGCAGAGTCGCGAAGCATAATTTTGCATTGGATTAAGTATTCCAATTGAATAAATGTGAGTAAAGGATCTATGGATGAAGATACAAAAAAGTTTATTTCCAATCGTAACTAAATCTTCTCCACTTCATTTTGAAAAAGGAAATGGAAGCCAAATAGCTAAAAAACGAGAGTTTTGGTTTACTATAACCATCAGCATATTGTTTCAGCTCGGTGGAAACCCAATTCTTTTCCTCAGGATCTCTTGAATGAAATTAGGGAACGAAGTAAGTAGATTAGATAGATTTAGTAGAATTTCTATATCCTATTCTATAGGGATCATCTAGAAAGCAGAGAGTTTTGGTTCTATTCAGACAGAAAAGCTGACATAGATGTTAAGTGATGAGAATATCCATAAAGGAGCCGAATGAAATCAAAATTTCATGTTCGGTTTTGAATTAGAGACGGTAAAAATAATCAACCAACGTCGACTATAACCCCTAGCCTTCCAAGCTAACGATGCGGGTTCGATTCCCGCTACCCGCTCCATTCTGTATAAATGGACTATTCCATTTGTCTAGATATGGTAGAGGCCTGTATCCAACTTTTTCGTCCACCAGTTTCGGCCCTCCAGAGCGGAGTAGAGCAGTTTGGTAGCTCACGAGGCTCATAACCTTGAGGTCACGGGTTCGATTCCCGTCTCCGCACTTAGCAGTCTGTATAAAAGGACTATTCTATTTGTCTAGAATATGGTAGAGGGCTGTATCCAACTTTTTTATCCACCAGTTCCCGGCCCTAGAAAGCTGAATTGAGCAGTTTGCGAAGTTACTTGCCCTTGCAAGAACTCTCAAGGTGCAAGGATTCCCCCTCCCCACCCTGCAGAAAAAAAAAAATAAATGAAAGGCACAGACTACCCCCAATAAAAGCTGTTTGCCTATTGTTTGTCTCGGTGAATCCCCGATTTAGGGAACCTTGTTGGCGAATTCGATTCCCTCCTCCAGAGCACTCTTTTTTTTTTTGAGTGGGGTACAAAGGAAGGGTAAGATAGGAAGGGATACGGTACTAGACTAACATATACTTAATATATATAGTTAAGTAGTCAACTAGATTGAATTTTTTACCATAGTACCTTAATTTACTAAATTAAGCTGGCGAACGACGGGAATCGAACCCGTATCTTCTCCTTGGCAAGGAGATATTTTACCATTCAACTACGCTCGCTACGGGATATATTTTATGTGGTATATCCGATATATTATATATGGTATATCCGCCTGGGTCGACCGTCTATGTCTGGGTCGACCGTTTTATTTTCTATTAGAGTTTTCCTTTTATTAATTGTCTGTCAATCAATATTATAATGGCAATGGAATTCAATATTATTTAATATAATAATTAATAAATAGAAGAATTAGCAATTTTTTTCGGAACTCAAATTGCATTTTAATGCGTCTCACAATCCGAATTTTTTAGAAGGAATGGCCTTTTTATTTTTATTTATTTTGTATCGGGCTAAATACTAAACAAATTCAAGAAATGAGAGAATTCAGAATAGCTACCAGAAAGACTAATCCAATCCATAATGATGTACCGGAAAAAACAACGTTTTTATTATTTGACCAACCATCAGGAGAAGCAAATACAAGGGGTACACTAATCACTAAGACTGAGGAAGTCGCAATTAATGCAAAAACAGCTAATTGGAAAGCAATAGTCATATTTCTAATCCTCCAAGCTACCATCAAATAAAGTCGACTATATATTTGATCCCTCACTTAGTCAAAATTGTAATAAAATACAAGAAGTAGGAGGGGTTTAATCATGAATCCATTGATTCTTCTCTTTAGAACTTATTACTTACCACCCACTTT